AGATAAAATAAAAAGCGGAGAAAGGATAGACAGCGCTTTTTTTCTGCGCTGGCAAGTTTGGTGCTGAGCGAGCATAAATGGCTATAAATTTCTTTTCTGAGGGCAAGAATAATTCCTTTTCTGCTTAATTTACTATGCGAGTCGAAGCAATGATAGATAGCCAACCAACGGAGGAATGAAAATCTTCATATTTTTAAGGTAAAATAGTACTAAATCAAGCCATTTGCACTAAAAATTAGTTTTTAATTTTATTATCTTTATAATGCTACTTAAATAACTGATTTATATGAAAAATTAGTTTTAAGATTATTAAATAATAATATAAATTTATGTTTGAAGGGAGGGGGTCTCATCCCGACGCGTTTTTATATTCTACAAACAAAATTAAGTAAAATAAAATAAATTACATAAGGAAAATTATAAAACGATTAACGATTATGTATGTGTAGCATACATTCATATATGCATATACATACTATCTATCATTGCTTCGACTCGCATAGTAAATTAAGCAGAAAAGGAATTATTCTTGCCCTCAGAAGAGAAATTTATAGCCATTTATGCTCGCTCAGCACCAAACTTGCCAGCGCAGAAAAAAAGCGCTGTCTGCTCAAAAGCGTTGACTCGCCTCCTTAGCATCTTCAGTGCTATGCTCTAAAAATATAAGCTATTTAAGCAGTAGTTAGGTAAAATATATTTGTAGACTTAATGCTATTTATAATCTAAAAAGGAACTATTAGGAGAACAATTAGGGAAATTCTCAATCTAGCAATTATAAGTATAATAAAGAAATTAAAGGATTTAATTTGTAGCCTTTGATTCCTTCTAGTAATTCTATTCATTATTATACCTGCTCCTTGACCTCCTAGAATTTCAAGTCACCCCTGGTCGATTGATTTTATTAATTGTGTTCCAAAAATCATAGATATTTTTGTTAAAGGTTGTGCAGAAATTGGAGCTAAGAACCATATTGTAGTGAAGAAAAACTTATACTTAGTTATTTTTTTATCTCCCTCAGGAGTCACTCATAACACTCCAGCTAAAAACAAACCTAATATGATAACAGAAATTGTGATTATTTTAAGGTTAAATGGAAGGATAAACGGCATAGGACTGAATGAGATAAAAATAGTTTGTAAAAAAAATCCAGCTACAATAGCAGCCAAGGTGAGAATAGTTGTGGCTCAATTAATATAGCCATCTTTTTCTTGTTTTGCGTGAAAAGGATTAGCTTTTAGGCTTCCTCACAAAGAACAAAAAGAAAGACGGAGAGAATATGCAGCTGTCATTCCTGTGGCAAGAAAAATTAAGAGTACCATAAGAAGATTAGTAGGGTCAAAAAGTGCAACTTCTAAAATAAGATCCTTTGAATAAAATCCACTTAGGAATGGGGCACCGCATAAAGATAAATTAGCAACGTTTATACATGAAATAGTTAAGGGGGCTTGGCAGAAAATTATACCTATAGACCGGATATCCTGTCTATTTGACCTATTATGAATAATTGTACCTGCACAAAGGAATAATAATGCTTTAAAAAGAGCATGTGTATATAAGTGAAATAATGCTAAATAAGGCATATTTATACCAAGACTTATTATCATTACTCCTAATTGACTTAATGTGGATAATGCAATAACTTTTTTGAGATCATTCTCAAAGTTCGCCCCAAGTCCTGCTATAAGAAGAGTAAGAACTGAGATAAATAAAAGACTTCTAAGGAAAGATTTAGATGAAGACAAAAAAGGGAAAAAACGAATAACTAAAAAAACTCCAGCTGTTACCAGAGTCGAAGAGTGGACTAGAGCTGAAACTGGAGTAGGAGCTGCTATAGCTGCTGGAAGTCAGCTTGAGAAAGGAATTTGAGCTCTTTTAGTTATAGCAGCCACAGTAATGGTAATTATAACAATAATAGATATATGGAAATCTCATATAAGTAAGATATTCCAGTGACCTTGTAAAATAAGAAGGCCAATAGAAATTAAAATTATAACGTCTCCAATTCGATTAGCCAGAACTGTTAATATTCCAGCAGCCAGAGATTTTGCATTCTGATAGTAAATTACTAAAGCAAATGACACAATACCTAAACCGTCTCACCCCAGAAGAAGAGCCGGAAGACTTGGAATAAATACTAAAAGATTTATAGATAGTACAAAGAGCATGACTAATCAAGTAAATCGTTTTAAAAAAGGATCATGGGATATATAACTAGAAGAAAAGAGTATAACGCATCCTGAAATTAAGCAAACTGTATTTCTAAAGCTTAAACTAATTGAGTCTAAGATGATAATTAATGTTATTGAACAGGACCTAATTTGTAAGATAGTTCATTCAAATAGAATAGCCTTATCATTTATAATGAATCTTAGAGTGACAGGAAAAATTATTAATCTATATAAAAATAGTATTATTGATCTAATAGACGAAGATTTAAGTTTTATAAACATGGTTAAGTGAAATTAATTTTCTTCTCCAAATCCACAGGCTGGTGTTTTTATGTAAACTAACTTAACTTAAGAGCTATAATCACATAAAAATAATATCTCTTTTAATGATTAGTAAATTAGCAGGTAACCAATGTATTAGTATAAGTGTATAACCGGAAGACTTAAAAGTTCTAAAAGGTCTAGCAAATTTAGGACTACCCCCATGTTGACTACAAGTAAATAAATACATCCTATAAAGAGCTGCTAAGAATCTCATTAAAGCTAAAGAAGTAACATAGTAAGAAGAACTAAAGATAATAGCGGGAAATATTATGATTTCTCCTATTAAATTGATTCTTGGGGGAGCAGCTATATTTATAATAGCAAACATAAATCATCACAGAGAAAGGGTAGGTAGAAGTATAAGTATACCTTTAGTTAAAAATAATCTTCGAGTATGAGTTTTTTCGTATGTATAGTTTGCTAAAGCAAAAAGAGCTGAAGAACAAAAACCATGAGAGACCATTAAAACTAAAGCGCCGTATCATCCTCAGGCACTATTTGAAAAAGCACCTGCTAACATTAGTGACATGTGTCCAACAGAAGAATAAGCAATTAGAGATTTAAAATCTGTTTGTCGAAAACAAATAATTCTAGTTAAAACCCCTCCCCATAAAGCTAAAGAAAAAACTAATACTAAAAGAGTTGACCCTTCAAAATTAAAATATTGGTATATTCGAAGGATACCATAGCCTCCTAATTTTAAAAGAATGGCAGCTAATACTATAGATCCAGCAACTGGAGCTTCAACATGAGCTTTAGGTAGTCATAAATGCACTGTAAATATAGGTAATTTTACTAAGAAAGCTATAAAGATAAGTAAAGTTAGAAGACTTCTTCCCCAAATCAAGTCAATAAATTTAGATCTCAATCGTAAAGTAGAAGTTATCAGTATATTAGAACAATTCCTTCTTCTAATGTTTCATAAAATCGTAAGTAATAAAGGAAGTGATGCTGCAACAGTGTAAATTATTATATATATTCCAGCCTGTAATCGTTCCGGTTGATAACCTCAACCTAAAATTAATAATAAAGTTGGAATTAGTGATGCTTCAAAGAAGAAATAAAACACTATAACATTACTTACATAAAAAGCGGCAACTAAAACTATATTTAGTATTAACACTATATTTGTAAATTGAAAAGCTCTATTTTCTGCTATTTTAACTCTATTTTGTCTTGCGAGAAGTATCATTATACTAATTCAAAGAGTAAGGGAGATTAGCACTGAACCTATAGAATCCTGGTTTAAAAATGAATTTACTGTCTCATAACTTCAATTAGTACTAAATAAGTGTAAAAAAGAAATCACTCTAACTAGAGCTAGAGCTCACATCTTAATATACCACCTCATGTAGTTATTAGGAATTAAAAGAAGAGTAGATGAAGCTATTAAAATACCTAACATTTTTGGGAGGAAAATCTTCTAACGTAATCATTACCTTGAGAGCGAATAATTGTAACTAAAACCGCTAATCCTAAGCTAGCTTCACAAGCACCTAAAGTAATTAAAATTAATGCTGCTTGTCCTCTGTAAGCTAAATTATTTATTAAAGAAAAAAGTATAATGAATAATCTTATAGTAGCTGCTTCTAATCTTAATAATACTCTTAGGAAGTGCTTATATTGTAAAGACAAAGCTACCAAAGCAGCTAAAAATCCTAATATTCTAATTAATGCTAAATAAAATGTTCTCATATCTTAAAGCAATTGTAGCTTAAAAATTTTAAAGCATTGGTCTTGTAAACCAAAGATAGATAATAGTTTCTCAATTGCTAAACTAAATTATATAAGTTACCAAGTGAATCGAACACTTATGATTTATTTTCAAGACAAATTCTTCCCCAGGAGGCAACTTATAGTCTTAATAATCTAAAATACTGTCTCACATTATCTGAGCTAAGGGACTAAGAATAAAGTATATAAAATACAATCCAGTGAAAACTTGCCCAATTTGTTCATAAGGAGCTTCTACAGGACAGCTTCCAATTCAAGTTAAAATAAGGAAAATACCCACAAAGCATCAGAATAAAATTTGATTTAAAGGATAAAAAGCTAGTGATCGAAACTTACCACTATGAATAAGGGGTATAATAAACAATACAGCAATTGACCCTACTAACCCTAAAACTCCTCCTAACTTATTAGGGATAGAACGTAGAATAGCATAAGCAAATAGAAAATATCATTCAGGCTGAATGTGTACGGGTGTTACCAGCGGATTTGCTGGAATAAAATTCTCAGGATCTGTTAAAAGCTGAGGTGAAAAAAGAACAATAAGTGAAAGAAAAAATAATAAAGTGACAAAACCGACAAGATCTTTAAAACTGTAATATGAGTGAAATGGAATTTTTTCGCCATCTCTGTTAAGACCTAATGGGTTATTTGAACCTGTTTCATGGAGAAATAATAAATGTAAAATAGTTATTCCAGCAATAGCAAATGGAAGTAAAAAGTGTAAAGTAAAAAATCGAGTCAAAGTGGCATTATCTACCGCAAATCCTCCTCATACCCATTCCACTAATATTTTTCCGACATAAGGAACAGCAGAAAGTAAATTTGTAATTACAGTTGCTCCTCAAAATGACATCTGTCCTCATGGAAGGACGTAACCTAAAAAAGCGGTTCCTATTGTTAAGAACAGTAGGATTACACCAATATTTCAAGTATGCTGATAAAGATATGATCCATAATAAATGCCTCGGCCAATATGAAAATAGATACAAATAAAAAATCAAGAAGCACCATTAGCATGTAAGGCACGAAGCAATCAGCCGTAGCTTACATCACGAGAAATATGGACAACTGAACTGAAAGCTAAATCAACATGAGCGGTATAATGTATAGCTAAAAAGAGTCCAGTTAAAATTTGAATTCCTAAACATAGGCCTAATAAAGAACCAAAATTTCATCATACAGATAAGTTAGATGGTGCAGGTAAATCAATTACGGCACCATTTACTATTTTTAAAATTGGATGGGTTTTTCGAATAGGTCTCCGCATAAAATTAAATAAACTAATTTCCTTCCTTAAATGGACGAAGAGAAGCATGTTGATAGTAACAAATTTTTACAACAACAACTAAATTAATAAGTAAAATTAAACCTAAGCCAATTAATACAGAAATTATTTCTGGAGATACTAATTCGGTTCCATATGTTTTTAGGTTCCTATGGGCACTGTAGAGTCTAATATAGTTTAATGAATTTAAGTCGATAAATGGACAGAAATAAAAAATGATAAAAAGCAGCGGAATTATTAAAGCAAATAATACTACTGGATACCCACCGCTAAATAGAACATTAGGAGAAAGAGCAGCTACATAAGCAAATATTACTAACAGGCCTCCCACATAAATGAGAAAGAGAATATATCCATATCAAGAAGAGACCAATAAAGCCCTTAAACAGCACATTATTAAAGTTAAAAGTATGATTACTAAACCTAAACTTAAAGGTTGAGCTATTAAGGGAAGCAGAAGTAAAATAGAAACAGTAACAGAAAAAAGTATAATCGCGCTCATATCTCAAAGCGTAGGACTAACACCTAATCTCTAGCTCCCAATGCTAGTATTTTCATTAAACTACAGCTTCGTTAGATGTTTTAAAAGAAACTCAAATACGAGAGAACTAACACAATTATTAAAAGTGCTAAGGATGCCGGTAGAAATCCTTTTCAAGTCAATCCCATCAGTAAATCATAACGAAAACGCGGATAGCTTCCTCGAACCCAAATAAAAACGAAAGCAAAAAATAAAACTTTTAATATAAAAATAATATCATTGGAAACAAAAATTAGATTTTCAGCACCAAAAAATAACAACGCAGAAAATAAGCTTATAACTAAAATATTAGCATATTCAGCTAAAAAAATTAAAGCAAATCCTGCTGCTCCGTATTCAATATTAAAACCAGATACCAACTCAGATTCCCCTTCAGCAAAATCAAAAGGAGCACGATTTGTTTCAGCTACGCAGGTAGTATATCAAATAAAAGAGACAGGAAGCATTAAAAATCCTAATCAAATTAAGTTTTGACTCTCCTTAATTTCAATAAAACTAAATCTTCCAATAATAAAAAGCGGAAAAAGCAGAATAAGAGCCATACTAACTTCATAAGAAATAGTTTGAGCAATTGCCCGAAGTCTTCCTAGTAATGCATATTTAGAGTTGGAAGATCACCCCGCAAGTAATGTACCGTAGACATTTAAGGCGGATACACAAAGAAAAAATAAAACTCCTCATTTAAAATAACCTAGTGAATATGATCTAGGATACAATTGCCAAAGTAAAAGAGCTAGGATGAAACTGAAAATAGGAGCAATAAAGTAAGGGGAATAATTAGCCATTGTAGGCTTAGCAATTTCTTTTGTTAAAAGTTTAGCTGCATCAGCAATAGGCTGAGGAAGCCCCGCTAAACCAACTTTATTAGGCCCTTTACGAATTTGGATGTATCTAAGACCTTTCCGCTCTAAAAGAGTAAAAAAAGCAACTGCTAATAAAATACACACATAAGAGAATAAACAAGAGATAAGAGATAAATACATATATAAAGGAAAGAAATTTCATCTTCATGTTTAGGGCTTAAACCTAATGCACTTGTTCTGCCACCTTTATATACCAAATAAAGGAATTTCACCTATGTCTATTGATCCTAAGTCAATCGCATTAACTTTGCTAATCTGGCTATAATATTCATGCTTAATTATTATATTATATCTACTTTGAAGAATTATTCTTCTAAGTTGGTCCTTTCGTACTAAACTTAGATTTGAATTAATTGAAGATAGAAACTGACCTGGCTCACGCCGGTCTGAACTCAGATCATGTAGAGTTTTAATGGTCGAACAGACCAACCCTTAAAGACTTCTGCATCTTTAGGAAACTCTAGTCCAACATCGAGGTCACAAACCTTTTTTTCGATATGAGCTCTCAAAAAAGATTATGCTGTTATCCCTACGGTAACTAATTTCTTTAATCAATAATATTTGGATCATTGCTAGTGCAAGCATATATTTAATTAAAGGAAGCTTTTTATGTTCCTCAGTCGCCCCAACCAAAATATTATCTAGTTAAATGTCCTTTACATAAGGCAATTTTACTCTAAATATTTTTTTCAAGCTCGATAGGGTCTTCTTGTCTATCAATTTAATACAGGCATCTTCACCTGTAAGTTAAATTCTATATATTCTAAAAGAGACAGCTTTGCTCACGTCAAACCATTCATACTAGCCCTCAATTATAGGGCAAATGATTATGCTACCTTTGCACGGTCAGAGTACCGCGGCCGTTAAAAAAATATTCACTGGGCAGGTCCGACTCTATATCTACTTTTCCCATAGAGCCATGTTTTTGATAAACAGGCGGAGCAAATTAGTTTGCCGAGTTCCTTTTATAGATTTAATTTAATTATGTTTATTTGTTGTGCTGGGTTTAGTATTTTCAACTTATATATTACATTTTTAATACTCATCTTAGCATTTAAATATCTCAATAATAATTGATAAGGTTCTTTTCCTTTTTAGATTTACAGATTAATTATCCCTTAATAATTAATTTAATGATTTATAACAAACTCAAAATGTAAGCTACTTTCAAGCCTAAATTTAACTTAAGGTTCTAACTGTAAATATATTACAAATACTCTTCGAGCTAATCCTCAAAGAGATAAACCAGCCTAAAATAAATCCAGATCTTATTTATGGAGTTATCTTATAAGACCGAAAGCACTTCTATGCCTTTAAGAAAAAACTAGCTATCAACTAATGCGAATAAAATATCATTTCTACTCTAAATTTTTAAAAAGGTTTTGCCACACCTACTTTGATTCTCCTATAAAAGAAAAATAGAGTCGCTCATTAGTTTTCTAGATATTCTATATAGAAAATAAATCTAGCTAAGCCATGATACAAAAGGTACGAGAAATTATTTCTACTTAAAGTCAATTTATATTGTTTTTCCTTTACAGTACTTTTCCTAGTAAGTTATTATATATAAAAGTTTAATCGCCTTTACTGAAATAAAAGATGTTTCTATTATTGTATAATGACCTTTATAAAATTTTTACTTCTAAGTTTTGGTTAAAAACAGCTAATATTTTAGCATGTTCTCAGTGTAAATGAGATGCATTAAAGTTATGCTATGTTTTTCAGCAAGGAGCAATTTCCATTACTCCTACTATGTTACGACTTATCTCATTTTTCAACGAGAGCGACGGGCGATGTGTGCACGCTTCAGAGCCTTATTCAATAAGTTTGTCTATATTATATTTACTTTTAAGTCCTCCTTCTAAGGATAAATAATTCTTATCCTTTTCCGTAATTATAAATTTTAATTGTAACCCATCCTCTCCTTAACATAAGCTGCACCATGATCTGACGTAATAGATAAGTTGCTTATAATCTTATTTTGCTAACTTCTTCTTTCTTAAAAGTTACCTGTCGACGACGGTATACATACTGAAAGCAAGTTAAGGTAAGGTATTGCGTGGATTGTCGATTATGAGACAGGTTCCCCTAAGTGGTCTAAAGCACCGCCAAGCCCTTTGAGTTTTAAATTTTATTATGTTTCGTAGTACTCTGGTAGATTCAATTTTTCAATTTACTATCAAGAATAATAGGGTATCTAATCCTAGTTTCCCCCTAGATTTTCACAGATTTAGCCTGGAATAATGCTATTTATAGAACTTTTATCTGAATTCAGATTGCACCCTTAAACAGAAAATTTAATAGCTATTTATCACGCCTAACTGTCTTTTTACCATTTCAAGTACAACTTGGTCATCTTGGTATAACCGCGGATGCTGGCACCAAATTAACCAGACCTTATAAATTAACCTAAATCAAGCTTTCACTTTTTTTTAATATTGATCACTGGTGTTAGTGGAACAGAGCAAAGCATCATGTAAATTTATAATACTAAGAGGAACACAGAGCAACATGAAGTTTTATACTTCGGTTTCTGTATTATTTGTCCTCACCTCTCCCAAAAAAGTACCATGTGTATTTCCTTATTTCTGTTGTACATATAAGTCAGAGCCAAGCTTTAAGTTGAGAAAAGTTAAATTTGATTACTTTACTAGAATATTAATACCTACAAATCATTTTATTATAACCACAACAACAACTTACTTGATAGTTCCTATGGTGTTAATTAGAAGCACATTAGATTTTCATTCTAAAGGTATAAAAAATATTTATTAGGAATAACCTTCTGAGTATGATAAAGTACAGTTGCCTTCCAAGCAGAAAGATTAAAAGATTTTAAAGAAGGTATGCATAAATTTTACAAAGCGGTGTTAGGGCACGAAGAATTTTGATTTCTTAGGAAAGGATCATATCCTTCTGGTAAGATCTTAAGTTAATGAAACTATAAGCCTTCAAAGCTTACAATAAAAGATAATTTTTTAGGTCTTGGCCCACTATAGTTTATTGAAAACATTGAATTGCAAATTCGAAAAAGGAGCTTAATTCCTAGTGAGTTTTGTTTGGTGGCTGAGGTAGAAGCGGTAGACTGTAGATCTATTAACGGAGTTAAGTCTCCCCAACAAATAAAGATGGTTGTAAAATAAGCTAAATAATAAGCTGCTGGGTTCATACCCCAGAAATGAATAAATAATTCTTTTACAAATAATTTTTATTTATAGTAATAATTATAAATATAGAATATAAATTTTCTAGTGTGGGTGTTCATCAGAGTAAAGGGTAATTAACAAACAAAAAATATATGCCTGAATAATACTAATACCAAATTCAAAAATTGTATAAAACACCTGAATGGTAATAAGGAGCAACATAGAGAATATAGATGAAAGAAAGAAGCTGGCAGTTAAATAATTACCAATTAACGTTAATACAATATGACCAGCTCTTATATTAGCAGTTAGTCGTACAGAAAGGGTAATTGGACGAACTATAATTCTTACAGTTTCAATAACCACAAGGAAAGGGTTTAGAGGAGCCGGTGCCCCTATAGGTAATAGCCCAGCTACCACAGAACTTGGATTGAAAAAAATAGCAGAAATAATTAAAGAAAGTCATAAAGGAAGCCCTAAGGAAAGAGAGACAGCTAAGTGACTAGTAGGACTAAAAACATAAGGAATTAAACCTCTGAGATTTATTACAATTAAAAATAGAAATAATCCTCTAACTACATTAATAAATCCGCCTAAATTAAGACCAAAAGATCGGAAAATTTGAGATGAAACTGTATCTTTAAAAGTTATTGTAATTGATACTCATCGTGGTGCTATCACCCAATAAGAAGAACTAAAAACTAAAATAGTTACAAGAGAAAAAAGCCACATTAAGCCATAAAGAGATATAAAAACTTGGTTATTATCATCAAACGAGGAAAAAATATCAACAAGCATTCTTATCAATTTCATTTATTTGATTTCAGAGTTCTTGAAGCAGAAGAACTTCTTCGGTAATAGACTTTATTTCTTCACCATAGCAGAATAGATATAGTTAGTACAGCGACTCAGAACAACAAAAAGAGAAAAATTCAATTTAAAGGGGATAATTGAGGCATTAAAAAGTACTAAATTTAATTAGTAACATTAGGCTGACAACCTAATATTATGATTTAACTAACTTTTTATTCAGAAACATTAACTACTCATTCTATAAAGTTTTCTAATGGAATAGCTTCTACAACAATAGGTATAAAGGAATGGTTTGCACCACAAATTTCAGAACACTGGCCATAAAATACTCCGGGATACTTGATAAAGAAACTAAGTTGATTTAGTCGTCCAGGAATTGCATCTGCTTTTACACCTAATGAAGGAACAGTTCATGAGTGAATTACATCAGCAGAAGTAACTAAAACACGAATGTCAGTCTGAGTTGGTAAAACCACACGATGGTCGACTTCAAGTAGTCGAAAGTCACCTTTTTCTAGCTCATTTGTTGGTACTATATATGAGTCAAATTCAATATTTAAAAAATCTGAATACTCATATCTTCAATATCATTGATGTCCAATTCTTTTAACCGTTAAGTTGCAATCTCCAACTTCGTCCAATAAATATAATAAACGGAGAGATGGAAGAGCTAAAAAAACTAAAATTAAAGCAGGGATAATAGTTCAAATAGTCTCAATTTCCTGTCCTTCTACGAGAGATCGACAAGTGTACTTATTCATCATTAGAGAGAGAGCAGCATAACCTACTAAACTAATAATTATAACTAAAATCATTATTGCATGGTCATGGAAAAAAATAAGCTCCTCTATTAAAGGAGAAGCTGCATCTTGGAATCCTAATTGTCCTCATAGACTCATATCTTATTCAATATTAAAGATTATTAAGTGGCTACTAATGCTCCTGTTTCAGCAGAATTGTGGAAGTCAGCTGGAAGAATATTATCTCATTCTAAAGCTGTTCTCAAATGAGTTCTTCAAATAACACTTCGCTGAGAAACAAGGGCTTCTCACACAATAACCATAAAATATAAAACAGCTACAAATGAAATCATCGATCCAATAGATGAAATTACATTTCATTTAGTATAGCAGTCTGGGTAGTCGGAATATCGTCGAGGTATTCCACTCAATCCTAAGAAGTGTTGAGGAAAAAATGTTACATTTACTCCAATAAATATAATATAGAAATGAGCTTTTGTTCATCGACTATGTAACGTAACTCCACTTAATAATGGGAATCAATAGTTAAAAGCTCCAAATAAGGCGAATACAGCACCCATAGACAACACGTAGTGGAAATGAGCAACTACATAATAAGTATCATGAAGCATAATATCAAGAGAAGAATTTGATAAAACAATTCCAGTTAAGCCTCCTACTGTAAATAAGAAAATAAATCCTAAAGCTCAGAGTATAGGAGTTTCATACTTAATTTTAGCACCGTGAATTGTAGCTAATCAACTAAAAACTTTAATTCCAGTTGGAACAGCAATAATTATTGTAGCTGCTGTAAAATAAGCACGAGTGTCAACGTCTATACCTACTGTAAATATATGATGAGCTCATACAATAAATCCTAAAACTCCAATTGCTAGTATTGCATAAATTATACCTAAAGTCCCAAAGGTCTCTTTCTTAGAAGAATAGTGACTTACAATATGAGAAATTATACCAAATCCTGGAAGAATTAAAATATAAACCTCTGGATGTCCAAAGAATCAAAACAAATGTTGATACAAAATTGGGTCACCCCCTCCTGCAGGATCGAAAAATGCAGTATTAAAATTTCGATCTGTTAGAAGTATTGTAATAGCCCCAGCTAACACAGGTAAAGAAAGCAACAAAAGAACAGCAGTAATTTTAACCGATCATACAAAAAGAGGTAGTCGCTCAAATTGTATTCCTCGCCACCGTATGTTAATAATAGTAGTAATAAAATTAACTGCTCCTAGAATAGAAGATACACCTGCTAGATGCAAAGAAAAAATAGCTAAATCCACAGACCCTCCAGCATGAGCTAAATTACCAGCCAGTGGTGGATATACTGTCCACCCTGTACCAACCCCTCTTTCAACAGCAGCTGATGAGAGAAGCAAAAGTAAAGCAGGAGGTAGTAGTCAGAATCTCATATTATTTAAACGAGGAAAAGCCATGTCTGGGGCTCCTAACATTAACGGAACTAGTCAATTCCCGAAGCCACCAATCATCATAGGTATAACTAAAAAAAAGATTATTACAAAGGCATGAGCTGTCACAATTACATTGTATAACTGATCATCTCCTAATAAAGCACCCGGTTGTCCAAGCTCAGCTCGAATTAAAAGACTTAGTGCTGTTCCCACCAGTCCAGATCATATTCCAAATAAAATATACAGCGTACCAATATCTTTATGGTTTGTAGAAAACAATCAACGCATTTTAAGTTAAAGCCTTGCTAATGCACCCCTCATAATAAGAAGTAAACCGCCTACTAAATTTAAAACAATAATCATATTGATTAGTAGTATCAACTTTACATTTCTCTTAAATAGTAATGGGGACTTTCCTGCTTCTCTTAAAAATATAGAGAAGAATAAACTTAGATAATAAAAAAGCCTAAATAAAGAACCTAGAACGAGGACAAATAAAAGTCTTCAAAGCGCTCTACTTATTGAAGCTGAGACAACCAATCATTTTGAAATGAATCCGAGAAGAGGTGGTAGTCCCCCTAAGGATAACAATATAATTATAATACCCATTTCTAAAGATTTCTTTTGATTAAATTTAACAAGTCTTTTTATATTTCTTAAATCTATATATCATAGACTTACAAAGACACAAATAGAAATGAAAACATAGACACTTAAATAAACTTTTATAGTTCAGTCCCCATAAAGTAAGGAAAATACAATCCATCCTAAGTGACCAATAGAGGAATAAGCTAAAAGTGCCCGAATTTGTGTTTGATTTATACCCCCCACACCGCCTATAAGTCTTGACCCTGCACACATAAATGAAATCACTAAAGCAACTCAATATATTAGGTTAACATCTAGTAAGGATCTTAATAAAAAAATAGGCGCAAATTTCTGTCATGTAGCTAAGAGTAAACAGGAAATTCAAGGTAATCCTGCTATTACACTTGGAAGTCAAAAATGAAAAGGAAATAAACCTATTTTTATACATAAGCCACAAGAAAGAATAAAAATAGTTATAACATAATATCTGCTAATGACATTAATATCTCAGCTGAATGAGAGAGAATATGATGTTAATCTTCCAAATATCAATAAACTAGATCCTAATGCTTGTACAACAAAATACTTAACTGCCGATTCCCTTTCTGCTATTCTCTTTTGATAAACTAATAAAGGAAGAAATCCAATTAAATTAATTTCTAATCCAGCTCAGATACCTAGTCAATGTGATGAAGAAACTGAAAATAAAGTCCCAGCTATTATAGTAAAAACAAATATATATCTAAAAGGCAAATTTGAAAACATAAGAAAAAGGATAAAATCGAATTACCCAAAACAAAGTTAGCAGCCCTGTTTTACTCCAAGTTTTTTCTATTTACTGTGCCCAGTCTAATGATCCCTCGTTCCACTCATGAAATAAACCTAAAATTAAAATGACTAAGAATAAAAAAGTTCCAAAAACCACCTGTAAGCTAAATCCTCTTATTATTATTGCCAAAGCTGGAAAAAGTAGTACAATCTCTACATCAAAGATAAGAAAAATAATTGCCAGTAAAAAAAATCGTAAAGAAAAAGGTAAGCGAGCTGATTTAATAGGGTCAAATCCACACTCAAATGGAGACCTTTTTTCCCGGTCTCTAATAGCCCGTTTCGCTAATACTCAACCTAAGGTTATCACAACAACAGAAATAATTCCTGCAATAACAGTTCTCATAATAGTTCTTAACATATAGCACTAGAGACATATATAATCCCATGATAATCAACATCAATGATTCCCGTTCATCCGGCGTAGTGCTTCTAAGTGAGTAATATCTTTACAGTCTCCTAATTAACAGCTAGGCGCCTCATCTTTGGCTTTCACTTAAATATAATATAATTGATTAAATGCAAAGAGGGACTTACACCCCCAACTTACGGGCCGAAACCGCATACAAATTTCTCGTTTTTTGCATCTTTAATTCAATTAATTTAAGTTGACCTAAAGGCATTAAAAATAAGCCTATTTCCTGAATGCAAGTCAGATCTTTTAATTTAAAGTATTAAGTCATACAATTATATAACTTTAATTATTCTTTATTCCCAGAGGCACTTTAATATACATGCCGTTTTCAGATTAAAAGTCTGACACTATCCTAGTTATCTGGAAATAGGATATTTAATAATTTAAACAAAATTATGTTTAGCATCCTCACCAGTAAATTGATAAATAAAGGAAAAGTCAAACTACATCTACAAAATGTCAATATCAAGCAGCTGCTTCAAATCCAAAGTGATGACCCGTAGAAAAATGTTGTAATCAAGCACGCACTAAACAAACAAGTAGGAAAGTACTACCAATTAACACGTGTAAACCATGGAATCCCGTAGCAACAAAAAAAGTAGATCCATAGGCCCCATCCGCAATAGTAAATGAGGCTTCATAATACTCTCCACCCTGTAAAAAAGTGAAATAACCACCTAAAGCTACCGTAGCCAGTAAACCTTGTAAACCACCAGAACCATCACCCTCTATCAAACTATGATGAGCTCATGTAACAGTCACTCCGGAGGCAAGTAAAACTCCAGTATTAAGTAAAGGGACTTCAAATGGATTTAAGGGAACAATTCCGGCCGGAGGTCAACAAGATCCTAATTCTGGTCTAGGAGCTAAACTACTGTGAAAATAAGCCCAAAAAAAAGCAAAGAAAAAACAAACTTCAGACGCAATAAATAAAATTATACCCCATCGCAATCCTTTAGACACTTGAATTGTGTGGTATCCTTGATAGGTTGACTCACGAATTACATCTCGTCATCATTGAATTATCGTAATCGAAATTAAAACAAGTCCAATAATTATAGTTATGTAACCATAACCATGAAATCATCCAGCTAAGCCTGTTGTTAAAAAAAGAGCACCCATAGACCCAGTAAGAGGTCAAGGGCTAAATTCTACTAAATGGAATGGATTACGTCCCAT